ATAATGGAAAAGAAAAATCACCAAATTTTTTTTTGAAAATATTAAAAAAAAAAAAAAGAAGAAATCGATTAATCTATAAATTAGATTTGTTTATAAAAATTTTCATTAAAAGAATATACATCGATATCTTTCTATGTATCATTCATATTGCCAGAATTCCTACACAACTAGTTCTTGAATCAAGAAATTTTTGTTTTGATAAATACATTTACAATAATAAAACAAACCAAGAAATAAAAAATAAAAAAAACAAAAAAGAAATTAACTTTATTTCGACTATAAAAAGTGAACTTTACAATATTAAGAATAGTAAGAGGAATTCACATCTTTTTTTTGACTTATCCTCTTTATCACAAGCATATGTATTTTACAAATTATCACAAACCCAAGTTATTAATTTGTATAAGTTAAGATCTATTTTTGAGTATCATGTAACTCCCGTTTTTCTTAAGACTGCAATAAAAAATTATTTTGTAACACAAGGAATATTTCATTCCGAATTAAGACATACAAAACTTTCAAGTTCTGAAACGAATCAATGGAAAAACTGGTTAAGAGGTCATTATCAATACAATTTATCTCAGATTAGATGGTTTGAATTAATACCACAAAAATGGCGAACTACAATAAATGAAGGTGGTATTACCCAAAATAAAGATTTAATAAAATGGAATTCGTATGAAAAAGATCGATTACTTTATCACAAAAAACAAAAGGATTTTAAAGTATATCCATTACCAAACCAAAAATATAATTTTCCAAAATACTATATATATAATCTTTTATCATATAAATCTATTAATTATGAAATTAAGAAGTCCTCATATATTATTTATGGATCACCATCAGAATTAAATAACAACCAAAAAATTACTTTTAATTACAACAATTATAAACAAAATTTATTTGAAAGCCTGGAGGAAATTCCTATCAATCATTATCTAGAAAAGGTCGATATTATGTATATGCAAAAAAATACAGATAGAAAATATTTTGATTGGACAATTCTCAATTTTTTTCTAAGACAAAAAATAGATATTGAGGCCTGGACCAAAATGGATTATAGCAGTAATATAAATACTAAGCTTGGAAGTAAGAATTACCAAAAAATTGAGAAAATCGATAAAAACGATATTTTTTATCTGATGATTCATCAAAATTTAGAAATAAATCCAATCAATGACAAGAAACTCTTTTTTGATTGGATGGAAATGAATGAAGAAATCCTAAACTCAATATCGACAAATATGAAACTTACGTTCTTCCCAGAATTTGTGCCACTTTATAATGTATACAAAATAAAACCATGGATTATACCAAGCAAATTACTTCTTTTAAATTTAAATAAAAAGAAAAACATCAATGAAAAGAAAAAATTCCATTTTTTTAGACCATCGAATGAAAAAAGATATTCTGAATTAATGAATCGAAATCAAGAAGAAAAAGAACCCGCGGGCCGAAGAGGCCTTAGATCATATTCACAAAACCAAGATAAAATGAAAAAACAATATAAGATCCGAAAAAAGATGAGACCAGAAATAATTTTCTTACGGAAACACTATTTGCTTTTTCAATGGATAATAGACGATGGTTTAATTCCAAATTTAACTGAAAGAATGATCAATAATATCAAGATATATTGTTACTTGCTTGGACTGATAAATCCAAGAGATACTACTATATCGTCTATTCAAAGGAAAGAAATAAATCTGGATATAATGTTGATTCGAAAAAAATTGACTCCTATAGAATTGAATAAAAAGGGGATATTTTTTATCGATCCCATTCGTTTGTCTGTAAAAAACGACGGATACTTTATTATATATCAAACCGTAAGTATATCGTTGGTTCATAAAAGTAAGTACCAAACTCCTCAAAGATATCGAGAACAAAGATATATCAATAAAAATAAATTGGATGAATCCATCCCAAGATATCAAATAATAATTCGAAAGAGAGACAAAAAACATTATGATTTTATCGTTCCTGAAAAGATTTTATCATCTAGACGTCGTAGAGAATTGAGAATTCTAATTTCTTTCAACTCAAAGAATATAAATAGTGTGGATAAAAATCGAGTATTTGGTAACAAAAAGAACATAAAAAGCAGGAATCCTTTTTTGGATCAAAAAAAGCATCTTGATAGAGATAAAAATGAATTAATTAAATTAAAGTTATTTCTTTGGCCTAATTATCGATTAGAAGACTTAGCTTGTATGAATAGATATTGGTTTAATACCAATAATGGAAGCCGTTTTAGTTTGTTAAGAATATATCCACAATTAAAAATTGGTTGATGGTACATTTTTCCTATATATTCTGTACCATATAGAAAAGCAAACAGATGCACATATGCCCTGTCTTACGTCCCAGTCTAATATTAGATCTTTTTTTATTTAATACTAAGTCAATGACGTATCAATTTGTTTGGATAAAATCTATAAAATAAACGAATAAATGGAATATTCCGAATTTTCGGTCTAAATTATTTGACGTTGTAAGTGTAAAAACGTACCATCTACTTTTTTATCCCTGTCCAACTAAAATTAAAATTATTGTGTATACTAATTACTACATTAAAATGACTAATATTATTATTACTGATCAAATAAAATATTTTATATGTAAATTAAAGGGTAGAAGGAGCTTTTTTATGATAAAAAATCCATTCAGTGCAATTATTTTGAAAGAGGAAAACGAAGACAACAAGGGGTCTGTTGAATTTCAAGTAGTGAGTTTCACCAATAGGATACGGAGACTTACTTCACATTTGGAATTGCACAAAAAAGACTATTTATCTCAGAGAGGTCTACGTAAAATTCTAGGAAAACGTCAACGGCTGCTCGCCTATTTGTCAAAAAAAAATAGAGTACGTTATAAAGAATTAATCGGACAGTTGGAGATTCGAGAAACAAAAAATCATTAATTTGAATAGTCGTTTTGAATTTTCGCTTAAATTTTGATGAACCTCTTTTCGCTTTCAGCAATTCATGGAAGAATGAATCGGGAAAAACTTATGACTGCACCAGCTACACGAAATGACCTTATGATAGTAAATATGGGCCCTCAGCACCCATCAATGCACGGTGTTCTTCGACTCATTGTTACTCTAGATGGTGAAGATGTTATTGACTGTGAACCGATATTGGGTTATTTACATAGAGGAATGGAAAAAATTGCGGAAAACCGAACAATTATACAATATTTACCGTATGTAACACGTTGGGATTATTTAGCTACTATGTTCACTGAAGCAATAACTGTAAATGCACCAGAGCAGTTGGGCAATATTCAAGTGCCTAAAAGGGCCAGCTATATCAGAGTCATTATGTTAGAGTTAAGTCGTATAGCTTCGCATTTGTTATGGCTTGGCCCTTTTATGGCAGATATTGGCGCACAGACCCCCTTCTTCTATATTTTTAGAGAAAGAGAATTGATATATGACCTATTCGAAGCTGCTACCGGTATGCGAATGATGCATAATTATTTTCGTATTGGAGGAGTCGCTGCTGATTTACCTTATGGCTGGGTAGATAAATGCTTGGATTTTTGTGATTATTTTTTAACAAGAGTTACTGAATATCAAAGGCTTATTACACGGAATCCTATTTTTTTAGAGCGAGTTGAGGGAGTAGGCATTATTGGCGGAGAGGAGGCAATTAATTGGGGTTTATCGGGACCAATGCTACGAGCTTCCGGAATACAATGGGATCTTCGAAAGGTTGATCATTATGAGTCTTACGATGAATTTGATTGGGGAGTTCAATGGCAAAAGGAAGGGGATTCATTAGCTCGTTATTTAGTACGAATCGGTGAAATGACAGAATCAATAAAAATTATTCAACAGGCTTTAGAAGGAATTACGGGGGGGCCCTATGAGAATTTAGAAATCCGGCGCTTTGATAAAGTATGGGATCCCGAATGGAATGATTTTGACTATCGATTTATCAGTAAAAAACCTTCTCCTACTTTTGAATTGTCAAAACAAGAACTTTATGTGAGAGTCGAAGCCCCAAAAGGAGAATTAGGAATTTTTCTGATAGGAGATAAGGGTGTTTTTCCTTGGAGATGGAAAATCCGACCACCGGGTTTTATAAATTTGCAAATCCTTCCTCAATTAGTTAAAAGAATGAAATTGGCTGATATTATGACAATACTAGGTAGCATAGATATCATTATGGGAGAAGTTGATCGTTAAAATGATAATAGATACAACAGAAGTACAAGCTATCAATTCTTTTTTTAGATTGGAATCCTTAAAAGAGGTATATGAGATCATATGGATGCTTGTTCCTATTTTTACTCCTGTATTAGGAATCACAATAGGTGTACTAGTAATTGTTTGGTTAGAAAGAGAAATATCTGCGGGGATACAACAACGTATTGGCCCTGAATACGCTGGGCCTTTGGGAATTCTTCAAGCTTTAGCAGATGGTACAAAATTACTTTTCAAAGAGAATCTTCTTCCATCAAGAGGAGATACTCGTTTATTCAGTATCGGACCATCCATAGCAGTCACATCAATTCTACTAAGTTCTTTAGTAATTCCTTTTGGATATCGCCTTGTTCTAGCCGATTTAAGTATTGGTGTTTTTTTATGGATTGCCATTTCAAGTATTGCTCCCGTGGGCCTTCTTATGTCAGGTTATGGATCAAATAATAAATATTCCTTTTTAGGTGGTTTACGGGCTGCTGCTCAATCAATTAGTTATGAAATACCATTAACTCTATGTGTGTTATCAATATCTCTACGTGTGATTCGTTAAGACATAAAATTTCCTCTATGTCTTTTCTTTCTAGGAAGGAAATTTCATGAGTTGAATATACCTTTTTATTTTTTATTCATCATTCGGGTTGATGAACTAAACCAGATAGTTATATGAGTGAAAAAAACAGTTTCTTACTTTGCAGTAAAAAGATTCAGTCTCATTTCCTATGTACAAGTGTTAAGTGAAAGTAAACATAAGCATTATATATTATATTATTTACCCCAAGATTGA